CAATGATCCAATCAGAGGAATAATTGGAACGGTTGTCTCGAACTGCTTCATAGCATTATCGATTAGAAATGCATTTTCTAGCATTTGACTCCGCACCACCAAAGTATTTAGTCGCCCCCTGGAAAGATAGCCCAGAAAGTCGATATAATCTTTGTATAAGTGGTTTATATTAATCCTTCCGGGTTGAGACCACACGTGAAAATGCCATTGCCATAAATTGACAAGGTAATATTTCCATTTATTCATCAGAAGAGGCATATCTTTTGAAGCCAGAACGGATTTTCCTTGATATCTAACATAATGCATGATAGGATGCTTGAACAACCATAAGTTGTCCTGAAAATCATTAACAAAGACTTGGACAAGATCTTCTACTTTTCCATAAAAAGAAATTCGCTCAAAAAGGAGTCCTGAAGATGTTGATCGTAAATGAGAAGATTGGTTACGGAGAAAAAAGAAGATTGATTCATATTCATATACATGAGAATTATATAGGAACAAGAAAAATCTTGGATTACTTGTTGAAAAAATGGAATTTGATTTCTTTGGAGTAATAAGACTATTCCAATTAAAATACTCATGAAGAAAGAATCGCAATAAATGTAAAGAAGAGGCATCTTTTACCCAATAGCGAAAGGTTCGAACCAAGATTTCCGGGCGAATGGGGTAGGGTATTAGTACATCTAAGACATAGTGTAAATGTGAGAAATTGTTCTCGAAAAAAGGAAATATTGAATGAATTGATTGGAAATTATGAGATTTCGCCATTTCTTTTTCTTTCCCTTCTAAGAAAGCTACTAATCGTAGGGAAAATGGAATTTCCACAATGACTGAAAATCCCTCCGATATGATTTGCGAATAAAATTTATTGTTGTGTCCAATAAATTGATTTGGATTAGAATCCTTAGCATAAATACTCAAATGAATCCGTTGATACGTCCGACTAATTAAACGTTTCACACTGAGTGAACTAGATTTATTGTCATAACCCCCATTTTCCAACGGAATCGTCGATCTATTTAAACCGTGATCATGAGCAAGTGCATAAATATACTCTCGAAAAAGAAGTGGGTATAGGAAGTTGTGTTGCTGAGATCTATCTAGTTCTAAATGGATTTGATATTCTTTCATTTGAAATTAGATTGCAACAAAAGGTAAGGTATTTATTGGATTATCAAACGATCCATTGGGTTATCAAATGATACATAGTGCGATACAGTCAAAACAAAGTATTGTAACAGTCAAAACAAAGTATTGTAGTAAAAAAAAAATGGATACCTTGGAAACGGGTAAACTCATTACCGGATTCTTGATTTTATCATTTTTGAATTGGTTTATGTTTGTTATAGTATAAATAGGCGGTTAGAAATCCTTTATTTTTGCAATCCAACCGCTCTTTTGATTTTGGAAAACAAAATAGATTTATCAATATACTGCTTCTTCTACACATTCATCTCCAACCCATAATAGGGACAAACTCATAGTTAGGACTCATTAAAAAAATCGCTAATCGACTCACGGAAAACCCCTTCCCCGCATTAGGAACCAATATCTTTTTAACGTTTAATTAGATCGGGGAATTATTCAAATCCAATTCAGAAGAGAAGCTCGTTCCTTTTTATTTCCCGAGAATTGGAACCATAAGGCTCTATCCATTTATTCACTCGACCCAACTTTGAATTCAATTTTTTGTTCTGCGCCAACAATTCAAACCCTATTTTGAAGCCATTGAATCAGAATAAAGTATTCTCAAAATTTTCCATTGATACGACATGCTGGTTTTTCCATTCATTCCTTTCAGGATCAGTCGTGGTCTTACAAACTCTCCCGATGGTATGGATGAATCCTTTGTTTCATATAAATGTGTAAAAGATGCTAGCCGCACTTAAAAGCCGAGTACTCTACCGTTGAGTTAGCAACCCGAATAATTCGAATGGGTGGATACAATCGGAATAAAAAAGAAATAAAAGAAAAGAAATGAAATTGCACAACGGAATCAAAATATTAAATTAGCAAAAAATCGACTAACAAAACTTAGAATCGATTGGGAACATAAAAAAAAAGACTTCTTGTATAACAGCAAATCCAGCGAACCCATTACTTTAATTTTGAATGAAGTAAAGAAAAAAACCAAACCTCTGTTACTCTGTTACGGAGATAAATAGGTACGGAGATAAATGGATCCGTTTATCCTTATCCACGATCGAATTATAGTTGTTCGATACGCTGTTGTCAATATGACGGTGAATGTTGAATATTAATGTTAAGAAAAGAATCTAAAAAAATAAAATGGCGAAAACAAAAAGAATGAATTTATTAATTTAATTAAAAAAAAATTATAAAATGAAATAAATAAATAATATAGAAAAGAAAGAAATAAATAAATAATATAGAAAAGAAATAATTTAGAAATGCTTTTGAAAAAAAAAAAAAAAATCTCAGGTTGACGTTGATTCAATCAATCAATATAAGTAAAATAAACAAGTTGAATCCCTTGTTTTGTGATTTGTTAATAGATTTACAACGACAAACTATAAAACGCCGGGTTTCGATTGCGAGTAATGTAAATTTTGATTTCTCGACCCAATTAGTTCGTTGTATTCATTTGATCTTTTTTATATGCATCTTATATCAATAAAATTCTAGCAATATAATTGATTTTTGTTCTTCTGCTTATTTTTTTTGTCCTTATACTTCCAGAACATGATACTTTATGGGAGCAATATTAAATAGGAAAAAAATAGGTATGAATAGAACAAAAAAGGGGGGGGTAGTAAAGAAAAAGTTATACAAAACTATATAGGAGTCATCCACACCCTCTTTTTTTATTCTATATCCTCGATGCAATTTCGTTTAATTAAGATGAAGTTCCTTAAAAATCCCAGCCTTCTTTGAAATATCATGAACCGTTCCTGTAGGTTGAGCGCCCTTGTCAAGGAAATCTAAAATAGCAGGAATATTTAAATGGGTTTGATTATTTATCGGATCATAAAAACCCACTTTCCGAAGATCTCTTCCCTCTCTTCGGGATCGAGCATCGATTGCAACGATTCGATAAACAGCTCATTGGGATAGATGTAGATGAACAATACCCCCCCTAGAAACGTATAAGAAGTTTTCTCCTCGTACGGCTCGAGAAAAAATGATTAGAAATTGTGTGATTTAAGTCCTTCTTTTTCGAAAAAAAAGCATTCGTACTCTCATAACTCAAGTTGGATAACTTTTAAATAGCCCAAAAGAAAATCTTTAGGGATTTCTTTTTTTGAGTGGTCTCTAACCCCTTTTTTGTTTGTCTCGTTTCGAATCGATTTTTTGATTCTTAATTCCCATTCTGATCTAATTGTTGAGACAATTGAAAACGGTATTTCCTTGTTCCAGGATCCTTTTTATCTTTGCCTTGAATCATTGGGTTTAGACATTACTTCGGTGATCTTTCGTTTTCAAAAATGGCGGCAACACACCCCTTTTTGCGATTTTTTCTATCAAAGAATCATACGAACAATTGATTCCTGCATGATACACTTTTCATCGAAAGAGTTTTACCAATTCCAACAAATTGTCGTTTTGGATTTCAAAATTGCTCGAATCGGATTCTTTCAATTTCTATATCGAAAATATACTTACGAAGTTTGTTACAACTTATTGATTGGTATTAACCCTAGATCCTTGCCCCTGCGAAATGAACAAATACTTTCTACTCAAGCTCCATCATGTCCTATTTACACTACACCCCAACAAAAAACGAGAATTCTAGTAGAACAGAACAAAGTATGTCGAGCCAAGAGCCCATTCATTTCTAGATAATCTACAATCTAAAATGGCGGATGAAAAAAAAAAATCCACAGCGGATCGTGTCCTTCAAGTCGCACGTTGCTTTCTACCACATCGTTTCAAACGAAGTTTTACCATAACATTTTTCTAGTTTTGAACCGGTATGTAATTGATTCAATTATGGAATCATGAATAGTCATTGCTTCGGTCAATACCCAGTCCTTTTTCCTTCGATATGAAAGGAATAATTAGTTAATTTATGAGGAAGAAGCCTCAGTAAGAATTTAATTTCACCCTCTATTTTAATTTTATTGCATTCATGCAATATTTCTTTTTATTTCTAAATAAAACAAAAAAGAACACGAATAAAAATAAAAAGAAAATAAAGTAAAAAGTAAATAAGAGGATGAAGATATATGAATGGACCCCGTCTCAATTATTAATTATGATTAAATAAATTTCCAATTATTAATTAGAGCCAAACATCAAATACCTCCAGCTCAAAGAAAATTCATCCATATGAAACTCGATTGATTATGAGATCTTACATCGCTCACTAACTCGTATGGACCCCACTCCCAATTCATTCTGGGGGATGATTAATCATAAATAAAAATAGGATCCTATTTGATACGGGATGCTAGACTCTTTTGTATAGATAAAAAGCCAAAAGGGTCCAGATTACGTCATTCTTTACTAGAATTGTTCTTTTACCCTAAACCGGTCTTAGAAACTTAATTCCATTGATTGAATTCAAACAGTACCACGAATACCCTCTTGTTTCGATTTCAAGAAATGAAATAAAAAATTGGGGCTGTCTTATTAAAAAAAAAATATAAGAAAGATAGAGGTTTTCGCATTTCGATTTAGAATGTATCCTTGCAAATTCACGGAGGTAGGGTATGGAAGGATTTTTTAAGCCACTCACTTACATATCAAAGTGAAAGGGAGGGGGAGGGCCCATCCGACTTTTTTTGAATTCAAACTCTTGTGATCTATGTTGCCATCTTACTTGGATCACAAATGGATTCCGTTTTATTTTCGTATTATTTGAACTCGATTCAATTTATGAAAAAACATCTTATTCAGAGAATAGTTTTGAAAATTCGAAACAAGAAGTCCATTTTATCAAAAATTAGACTCTTAAAAAAATTATACTCTGAAAGAGAGGTTGCTCAAAAAAGTAATTTTGAGTCTGATATTCGGATATATATAAGAGGTCGCTCTGGGACGGAAGGATTCGAACCTCCGAATAGCGGGACCAAAACCCGTTGCCTTACCGCTTGGCCACGCCCCATTTGAATTTCTTTTCTATTCGATACTAATAAACACTAATATTGGTTGTTCGTCAATTCCCGGCCAAATCTCTATGGAATAAATTAGATTCTTTTTTTTAAGATTTTGACACAAGTAGATGCAGAATTAAACTCCATTTATTGATCATTACATAGAATTCAATTAAGATATTGTATGACAGTATGATTTCTTCTATTCTCTTGTGAGAATTGAAGGATTTTTGTTTTGATTGGTTCGGTTCAAAGAAGTATTTTTTTTTGTCTACCTTACTTTCTTTTCGTCATTTTTAGCTTATATCAATAACATATTTTTAACTCAATCAAAATACAACTATCTCCAAGAACAAAATGTTTGTTATGCTTAATACCTTTAGTTTGATCTATATCTTTCTTAATTCTGCCCTTTATTCGAGTAGTTTTTTATTCGGCAAATTACCCGAGGCGTACGCTTTTTTGAATCCAATTGTAGATGTTATGCCAGTAATACCTCTTCTCTTTTTTCTCTTAGCCTTTGTTTGGCAAGCTGCTGTAAGTTTTCGATAAGATCGTTAATAGTGTCCGAGAAAAATTCATGATTTATTCAAGCTCGAGAAAAAAAAAATTCTAACAATTGATAAGACCAGATGAGTCTTCCAATTTGAATGAACCCTCAAGTAAAACAGTAAAATTCTTGGGCAGACACGATAAATTTGGATTTCCCCATTTCACGATTCTGACCCTTTTTTTTCACTGAAAGACCCTATTAGAGTCCGCCACAATATCGAAGTCAAATTGTGTTAATTTCGAAAAATAAAAACTCTTTTGTATTTCTATCAATTTGAAAAACCGTTTCATTTCTTGGTGTCAAAATAGGATATGTAGTATAAAAATAGAGAATCTATTCTCTTTTTCCCCCCAAAAAAAATTTTGGAGATTGTGTAATGCTTACTCTCAAACTCTTTGTTTACACCGTAGTTATATTCTTTGTTTCTCTCTTCATCTTCGGGTTCCTATCTAATGATCCAGGGCGTAATCCTGGACGTGAAGACTAAAAAATAAGAAATTTTTCTTTACTTTATTCTTAGAAATGTTTTTAGGATTTGATTTTATTTATTCTACATCTTTAACTAGTCAAATAAAAAAAAGGCAAAAGGGTTCGCTAAATTCGAATTTGAAAGATACCCAGTCAGCGACGGAAACGGAAAGAGAGGGATTCGAACCCTCGGTACGAATAGCTCGTACAACGGATTAGCAATCCGACGCTTTAATCCACTCAGCCATCTCTCCTAATTGAAAAAAAAAAAATAATAATTACTATGTTACATTACACAAAAGATAATGCTTGAAAAAAAGGCCCTTCTTTACTTTAACTTTATTATATAGCTTATATATTTTTTTATTGTATTTTGTATTGTATTATACAGATGGATACAACTTTTATCAGCAATTCCATTTTTTATTTCTATAAAATTAAAAATTAAAATTAAAGAATGGCCTCGAAAGAGATATCTCGAATCAAAATAGAAAAAAATAAAGAATATCTCTTTACAAAATTACAAAAGGCCGTTTTTTTTTTATTTTCACGGCCTGGTCTGGTCAGTACCCAGCCGGGCCTTTTTTTGTTCCAATGAACCATACCGCCAAAGCATAGAAAAAATGATTTAGATGGAATCAAAGTGTCATTTCTTATTCTTTATTATTCTTTTGTTTCTTCTTCTTTTTTTTTATTTAATTTACTTTTACTGGATACTCGAAAAAAGGGAAAAACAGAACGATGTATTTTTTTTTGCACAATGCATTTTATGTTATGGCTTAAATTGTTTTGTCGAGCCGTATCTGTCAAAACCCCTTCAAGAACCAAATTTGTTATTTTATTTAGTTATTCAATTTCGTTTTTTATTTTTAAACAAAATGAGTCCTCTTTTCCTAATTTAACTAGGACTCCTAACAAACACGTCAATACTCTAAGCTCTAATTTGCATTTCATTATTTTTTTTTGATTCTGTCCTATATTGATTACGTCTGATTCCCTTGTTCGACAAAAGTCCCATTTCTATACAATAATTGTATTGTAGCGGGTATAGTTTAGTGGTAAAAGTGCGACTCGTTCTATTAATCCTCTTAATAGTTAAGGGGTTCTTCAGTTTCATTCATATTCTGATCAAAAACTTTATTTCTTAAAAGGATTTCATTTGAATCCTTTACCTCTAAATGAAAGATTCGAGGAAGAATATCCATTCTCGCGATTTGTATCCAAGGGTCAATTAGAAATTTTAAATTTGGATTATGAAATTACGAAACATAATTTTTGTGAATTTGGAATTGGATCAATCTTTCCAATTGAATAAGTATAAGTAAGGGATCCATGGATAAAGATAGAAAAGTCTATTTCCAATCGTAACTAAATCTTCAATTTTTGTTTTGCATAGGGTAGATTGAAGCAAAATAGCTATTA